AAAAAAACTACGATTAGTCCGCGACTCCATAGGACTATAGTCCACAGGACTTTCAATATTTCCTTTTGGTTCATTTTGATCCACCAGGCGATAGCCTGCAGTATTTTGACAATATTCTTCATTTTTTGTTTTTGGTACCTCTACCGGGTTTTAGGAGATTTGAGTTCTAGCCCCATAGAACTCAAAAAATAGATTCTTATTATTATATATAATTCAAAAGATCATTAACGATACGATGATACTGTATAAGGAAAATCTCGAATTTGGATCCAAAATTGATGTCTTAGTGTCCATATGCTTATGCTCTGAAGCAGTCTTTTTTTGATCTTATGTTTTCCTGGGTCTTTCACTGACTTATTCTTTCCATTACATTTTAGAAAATAGAAAATAGATTCCATAGTAAATAAAATGTAGGACCAAACTAATAAAAAAAAATGGTCCTAATCTATAGAATATGTCTTCCATTTCGAATTTATCACAGTACAATACCAAATTTATAGATATAAAAAAAGTTGTCAGGATTAGTGCGCGACTCCAGAGGGCTATATCCCAAAGGAATCCCAATATTTCCTTTTGGTTCATTTTGATCCACCAGGCGATAGCCTGCAGTATTTTGACAATATTCTTCATTTTTTGTTTTTGGTACCTCTACCGGGTTTTAGGAGATTTGAGTTCTAGCCCCATAGAACTCAAAAAATAGATTCTTATTATTATATATAATTCAAAAGATCATAAAATCCATGTGCTTATTCTCTTAGGCATTCTTTTTCTGATCTTATGTTTTCCTGGGTCTCCGAGACCCTTTCAATGAATATTCTGACTTATAGCTTCCTTGTTCGTCGCCTAAGTATAAGATAGAGATATATTTCTTTATTTCGAATTTCTTTATTTATATAAAGATATTTTCATTTCTTTATATACGATAGGTCCCGAGAATATTGTAATGAATATTCTGACTTACTTGACCCGACTTATAGCTTTTTTGTTCGCATATAAAGCGGATTCGAAATTCTCTTTCATTCCACCTGTACCCGGGCGCTTCATATTCGCCCGGAGATTGTCTGTCTTTAACAATGAAGAAAATAGTGTACGGTTCCATAGATCTTGATGAAATCAAAATATTCCAAAACTTCCCAATCTTCTGATTGTAGAAGTCTCTTCCACTTCGAACTGTGAGTATCTTTTATGATGATTAGAAGATCCTCGATAGTATAGATCTTTTCTTCCATGAGGAAACTAGTTATTGGGGTAGATAACCTCAATTCTGAAATAAAGAAAAAAGCCGGGTCTTTTCTTTTTCTAGAGATATAGACTATCAACCTATACCACCACGGTTTCAAAAAAAAAAAAAAAAAAAAAAAAAAAAAAAAAAAAAAAAAAAAAAAAAAAAAAAAAAAAAAAAAAAAAAAAAAAAAAAAAAAAAAAAAAAAAAAAAAAAAAAAAAAAAAAAAAAAAAAAAAAAAAAAAAAAAAAAAAAAAAAAAAAAAAAAAAAAAAAAAAAAAAAAAAAAAAAAAAAAAAAAAAAAAAAAAAAAAAAAAAAAAAAAAAAAAAAAAAAAAAAAAAAAAAAAAAAAAAAAAAAAAAAAAAAAAAAAAAAAAAAAAAAAAAAAAAAAAAAAAAAAAAAAAAAAAAAAAAAAAAAAAAAAAAAAAAAAAAAAAAAAAAAAAAAAAAAAAAAAAAAAAAAAAAAAAAAAAAAAAAAAAAAAAAAAAAAAAAAAAAAAAAAAAAAAAAAAAAAAAAAAAAAAAAAAAAAAAAAAAAAAAAAAAAAAAAAATATTAAAATATTATAACTTTTTTATATACTGATTGTCAAGTATATCATCGATCATATATCTTATTATAATCAATTCTATTTCTTTTTTTATAAAAAAAAAGAATCTAAACTTTTTATATAGGAATTGTCAAGTATATGATCGATCATATATCTTATTATAATCGATTCTTAAATAATATGGATTCGAATCTAATCGCCACTTTTTTATATACTGATTGTCAAGTATATGATAAATCATATATCTTATTATAATTGATTCTATTTCTTTTTTTATAAAAAAAAGAATCTAAACTTTTTATATAGGAATTCTCAAGTATATGATCGATCGTATATCTTATTATAATAGATTCTTAAATAATATGGATTCGAATCTAATCGCCCTATAGAAATATTAATATACAGATTTCATTTCAATTGGAATTTGGTTATTCACCATGTACGAGGATCTCTACTAAGCATCCATGGCTGAATGGTTAAAGCGCCCAACTCATAATTGGAGAGTTCGTAGGTTCAATTCCTACTGGATGCATGCTAATGGGACCCTCTACTACGTCTATAGAAATATCTGATTCTCTATCTTATTGTATATATATAGATTAATATTGTAATGGAATGAATATTCTGACTTATAGCTTCCTTGTTCGTCTCCTAAGTATAAGATAGAGATATATTTCTTTATTTCGAATTTCTTTATTTATATACGATATTTTCATTTCTTTATATACG